AATGAATTGCCTGACAAAAGGACTATCTTGATAGGATAAATTATATAATTAAAATTATATTCATTATATTTAATAGAATTAAACTATTTCTAAAAGTATCAAAAACTTTTGTGCATCATACACTAAAATATAAAAAAAAAGATAAGCTAATTAAGCTATTGGGTTCATACCCCACTTATAAAGGTATAATCCTTTTCTTTTTAATTTTAAATAATTCATCAAAAATTATATTTTTAATTATTTTAATAATAGGAACCTTAATTTCTATTTCATCTAATTCTTGATTAAGAACTTGAATAGGATTAGAAATTAATTTATTATCTTTTATCCCCTTAATAAGAGATAATAAATTAATATCTTCTGAATCTTCTTTAAAGTATTTTTTAATTCAAGCATTAGCCTCTTCTATATTTTTATTTTCAATTATTTTATTTTTATTAAATTTAAATAAAAATAATTCAAAATTTTTTATAGAAATAATAATTATTTCTTCTCTTTTATTAAAAAGAGGTGCTGCACCTTTTCATTTTTGATTTCCAAATGTAATAGAAGGATTATCTTGATTTAATTCATTAATTTTAATAACTTGACAAAAAATTGCTCCTTTAATATTAATTTCTTATATAATTAATAATATAATAATTATTATAAGAATTATTTTTTCAACAATAATTGGAGCTTTAGGAGGATTAAACCAAACTTCTTTACGAAAACTAATAGCTTATTCATCTATTAATCATTTAGGCTGAATATTAACAGCAATATATAGAAATAATATATTATGAATAATTTATTTTTTATTTTATTCTTTTTTAACAATAACAATAATTTTTATATTTAATATATATAAAATTTCTCATTTTAATCAATTATTTTCTATATTTCTTAATTCAAAAATAATAAAATTATTTATTTTCATAAATTTATTATCTTTAGGAGGATTACCTCCCTTTTTAGGATTTTTACCAAAATGAATAGTAATTCAATTATTAATTATAAATAATCAAATTATATTATTAATTTTTATTTTATTAATAACATTAATTACTTTATATTTTTATATTCGATTATCTTATAGAGCATTTATATTAAATTATTACGAAATTAATTGATTTAATAATTCTAATTATAATTTTATAAATATAATAATTTTTATAAAATTTTCATTTTTTTCAATATTTGGACTATTTTTAATTTCTTCTTTATATTTTTTATTTTAAGGCTTTAAGTTAAATAAACTAATAGCCTTCAAAGCTATAAATATAAGAATAAAAAATCTTTTAAGCTTTAGTAACATTTTTATATCACTCCTTTAGAATTGCAATCTAATATCATTAATTGACTATAAAACTAATTAATTTAACTGATTAAAGAGATAATTACTCTCATAAATAAATTTACAATTTATTGCCTAAATTCAGCCATTTAATCGCAACAATGATTATTTTCAACTAATCATAAAGATATTGGAACTTTATACTTTATTTTTGGAACTTGAGCAGGATTAATTGGAACTTCCTTAAGAATTTTAATTCGAACTGAATTAGGACATCCAGGATCATTAATTGGAAATGATCAAATTTATAATGTAATTGTAACAGCTCATGCTTTTATTATAATTTTTTTTATAGTTATACCAATTATAATTGGAGGATTTGGAAATTGATTAGTTCCTTTAATATTAGGAGCTCCAGATATAGCTTTTCCTCGAATAAATAATATAAGTTTTTGACTACTTCCTCCTGCTTTAATACTTTTATTAACAAGAAGAATAGTAGAAAATGGATCTGGTACTGGATGAACAGTTTATCCTCCTCTATCATCTGTAATTGCTCATGGAGGATCTTCTGTTGATCTAACAATTTTTTCTCTTCACTTAGCTGGAATTTCCTCAATTTTAGGAGCTGTTAATTTTATTACAACAGTAATTAATATACGATCAACAGGAATTACTTTTGATCGCATACCTCTATTTGTATGATCAGTTATAATTACAGCTTTATTACTTCTCTTATCTTTACCAGTTTTAGCTGGAGCTATTACTATATTATTAACAGATCGAAATTTAAATACTTCATTTTTTGATCCTGCAGGAGGAGGAGATCCTATTTTATATCAACATTTATTTTGATTTTTTGGTCATCCAGAAGTATATATTTTAATTTTACCAGGATTTGGAATAATTTCACATATTATTAGTCAAGAATCTGGAAAAAAAGAAACATTTGGAGCACTAGGAATAATTTATGCTATATTAGCAATTGGTTTATTAGGTTTTATTGTATGAGCACATCATATATTTACCGTAGGAATAGATGTTGATACTCGAGCCTACTTTACTTCAGCAACAATAGTTATTGCAGTTCCTACAGGAATTAAAATTTTTAGATGATTAGCAACTTTATATGGAACACAAATTAATTATTCTCCTGCTATTTTATGATCATTAGGATTTGTATTTTTATTTACAGTAGGAGGACTTACAGGTGTAATTTTAGCTAATTCTTCACTTGATATTATTCTTCATGATACTTACTATGTAGTAGCTCATTTTCATTATGTATTATCCATAGGAGCAGTATTTGCTATTATAGCAGGATTTGTACATTGATATCCTTTATTTACAGGCTTAACAATAAATAATCAATCATTAAAAAGTCAATTTATTATTATATTTATTGGAGTAAATTTAACTTTTTTCCCTCAACATTTTTTAGGATTAGCAGGAATACCTCGACGTTATTCTGACTATCCAGATGCCTATACAACTTGAAATATTATTTCAACTATTGGTTCAACAATTTCATTAATTGGAATTATTTACTTTATTTATATTATATGAGAAAGTATAATAACTCACCATCAAGTTATATATTCAATTCAATTAAATTCCTCAATTGAATGATTACAAAATACTCCACCAACTGAACATAGATATTCAGAATTACCTTTATTAATTAATTTCTAATATGGCAGATTAGTGCAACAGATTTAAGCTCCGTATATAAAGTATTTTACTTTTATTAGAAAATTAATGTCAACATGAGCAAATTTAGGTTTACAAGATAGTTCATCTCCATTAATAGAACAATTAATTTTTTTTCATGATCATACATTATTAATTTTAGTAATAATTACAATTTTTGTTGGTTATTTAATATTTATACTATTTTTTAATAAATATATAAATAGATACTTATTACATGGACAAACTATTGAAATTATTTGAACCATTTTACCAGCAATTATTTTATTATTTATTGCTTTTCCATCTTTACGATTACTTTATTTACTAGATGAAATTAATGAACCTTCTATTACATTAAAAGCAATTGGCCATCAATGATATTGAAGTTATGAATATTCAGATTTTAAAAATATTGAATTTGATTCTTATATAATTCCAACAAATGAATTAATAAATAATAATTTTCGATTATTAGATGTTGATAATCGAATTATTATTCCAATAAATTCACAAATTCGAATTTTAGTTACAGCCGCAGATGTAATTCATTCTTGAACAATTCCTTCTTTAGGAGTAAAAGTTGATGGAACACCTGGTCGATTAAATCAAACCAATTTTATATGTAATCGACCTGGATTATTTTATGGTCAATGTTCAGAAATTTGTGGAGCTAATCATAGTTTTATACCTATTGTAATTGAAAGTATTCCTATTAATTATTTCATTAAATGAATATCTAAAATAAATTCATTAGATGACTGAAAGCAAGTATTGGTCTCTTAAACCACACTATAGTAAATTAGCAATTACTTCTAATGAAAAATAATTAGTTAAAAAAAAATAACATTAGTTTGTCAAACTAAAATTATCAATTTATGATATTTTTTAATCCCTCAAATAGCTCCTATAAATTGATTATTTTTATTTATTATCTTTTCAATTAGATTCATAATTTTTAATATAATAAATTATTATTCATTTATTCCAATAATACCTAAATTAAATATTTATAATAACAATTCACAACTAATAAATTCTATAAATTGAAAATGATAACTAATTTATTTTCAATTTTTGATCCTACATCAAGTATTTTTAATTTATCTTTAAATTGATTAAGAACATTTTTAGGAATTTTAATAATTCCTTCTTTATACTGATTAATACCATCTCGCTACCATATTTTTTGAAATACAATTATATTAAATTTACACAAAGAATTTAAAATTCTATTAGGACCTATAAGAATAAATGGTTCAACATTTATTTTTATTTCTTTATTTTCTATAATTTTATTTAATAATTTTATAGGATTATTTCCATATATTTTTACAAGTTCAAGTCATTTAATATTAACTTTAACATTAGCATTACCTTTATGATTATGTTTTATATTATATGGATGAATTAATAATACACAACATATATTTATACATTTAGTTCCTCAAGGAACTCCTTCTATTTTAATACCATTTATAGTATGTATTGAAACAATTAGAAATATTATTCGACCAGGAACTTTAGCAGTTCGATTAACAGCAAATATAATTGCTGGTCATTTATTATTAACTCTCCTAGGAAATACAGGTTCTTCTTTATCTATAATTTTATTAAATATTTTAATTATTACACAAATTGCTTTATTAATTTTAGAAACAGCTGTAGCTATAATTCAATCTTATGTATTTACAGTCCTTAGAACTTTATATTCTAGTGAAGTTATTTAATTAATGTCAACTCATTCAAATCATCCATTTCACTTAGTAAATTATAGTCCATGACCCTTAACAGCTTCAATTGGTGTAATAACTACTGTTTCTGGTATTGTAAAATGATTCCATCAATACGATATTTCTATATTTTTTTTAGGAAACATTATTACTATTTTAACAGTTTATCAATGATGACGTGATATTTCTCGAGAAAGTACTTTTCAAGGACTTCATACAAGTATAGTTATTAAAGGCTTACAATGAGGTATAATTTTATTTATCTTATCTGAAATTTTATTTTTTTTTTCTTTTTTTTGAGCATTTTTTCATAGAAGTTTATCTCCATCAATTGAATTAGGAACTATATGACCTCCAATAGGAATTACAGTATTTAATCCATTTCAAATTCCTTTATTAAATACCTTAATTTTATTAAGATCTGGAATTACTGTTACTTGATCTCATCATAGTTTAATAGAAAGAAATTATACTCAAACAACTCAAAGACTATTTTTTACAGTATTATTAGGAATTTATTTTACTATTTTACAAGCCTATGAATATATTGAAGCACCATTTACAATTGCAGACTCAGTTTATGGATCAACATTTTTTATAGCAACAGGATTTCATGGAATTCATGTATTAATTGGAACTACTTTTTTATTTATTTGTTTAATACGACATTTAAATAATCATTTTTCTAGCTCTCATCATTTTGGATTTGAAGCTGCTGCTTGATACTGACATTTTGTTGATGTTGTTTGATTATTTCTATATATTTCAATTTATTGATGAGGAAAATAATTAATTATCTATATAATATAAAAAGTATATTTGACTTCCAATCATAAAGTCTATAATTAATAGTATAGATAATTTTATCAATTTTAATAACTAGTTTTATTTTTATATTAATTTCTATACTTATTATAATTTTAGCTTCAATTTTATCAAAAAAATCTTTAAATGATCGAGAAAAAAATTCACCTTTTGAATGTGGATTTGATCCAAAATCTTCAGCTCGACTACCATTTTCCTTACGATTTTTTTTAATTACAATTATCTTTTTAATTTTTGATGTTGAAATTGCTTTAATTTTACCAATTATTTTAATTATAAATTTTTCAAATTTAATTATATGATCAATTACTTCAATTATTTTTTTAATAATTTTATTATTAGGTTTATATCATGAATGAAACCAAGGTATATTAAATTGATCTAATTAATAGGGTTGTAGTTAAAAATAACATTTGATTTGCATTCAAAAAATATTGATATTTCAATCTACCTTACTGAATTCGAAGTAATTTATTACAATCAGTTTCGACCTGATATTAGGTAAATTTATTACCCTTATTCTATTAATTGAAACCAAAAAGAGGTCTATCACTGTTAATGATAAAATTGAATTTTAAATTCCAATTAAAGAAGTATGATGATCAAGTAAAAGCTGCTAACTTTTTCCTTTTAATGGTTAAATTCCATTTATACTTCTATATAATCTATATATATATACATATTATATTTATATAGTTTAATAAAAACATTACACTTTCACTGTAAAAATAAAATTTTTTTTTATAAATTACTAAAAAAAATTCATTACATTTTTTAAATTTATAATTATTCAAAGATTTAATAATCTCCATAATATCTTCAATATTATACTCTATTTTATAAGCTATCTGAATAAAATAAAATTATTAATAAATATAAAATTATTATACAAAAAATAAAAATTAATAAATAAATTTTTAAATTATTATTTTGTAATATTTGATTAAATTGAGAATTTTTCATTAAATTTAAATAAATTTGTTGACCTCCAAAATATTCTGATCAACCTTGATCAAATGATTTCATTACAATTTTACCAACAATTAATAATATATTAATAATTCCATATGTAGAAATATAAGGTATAAATCATATTGAACCTAAAAAATATCTAATATTATAATTATTTAAAGATTTATTAAAAAAAAATAATGAAATATTTGAAATTAAATAACCAAAAATTGCTCCTATTATACATACTAATATAGTTAATAATTTTAAATAATAAGGAATAATAATTACTATTGGAGTAGAAAAAATTAATCAATTTAATATTCTTCCACCAAAAATTGTTATAATTAATAAAAAAATTATTCTTTTTAACATAATTCAACTTTCATCATTTAATATATTTAAACTAGAAAAATTTGAATTTCCTGATATTGTAAAATAGACTAAACGAAAAGAATAACATACAGTTAAACCTGTAGAAAAAAAAAATAAAAAAAAAGAAAATAAATTTATATAAGTTAAACTTACTATTTCTAAAATTAAATCCTTAGAATAAAATCCAGATAAAAAAGGTATACCACATAAAGCTAAATTTGCTACATTAAAACATGAACAAGTTAATGGTATTATTAATCTTAATCTTCCTATTAAACGAATATCCTGAGAATTATTTATATTATGAATAATAGCTCCTGCACATATAAAAATTAATGCTTTAAATAAAGCATGTGTTAATAAATGAAAAAATGCTAATTTATAATAATTTATTGATAAAATTCTTATTATTAATCCTAATTGACTTAATGTTGATAAAGCAATAATTTTTTTTAAATCAAATTCAAAATTAGCCCCTAATCCAGATATAAATATTGTTAATCTAGACAATAATAATAATAAATTACTTATTCATCTAATTTGAAATAAAAAATTAAAACGAATTAATAAATATACTCCAGCTGTTACTAAAGTTGAAGAATGGACTAAAGCAGAAACAGGAGTAGGAGCAGCTATTGCCGCAGGTAATCAAGAAGAAAAAGGAATTTGAGCACTCTTAGTTATAGCAGCTAATATAATTAATAATCCAACAATTTTTATTTCATCATAATTTTTTAAACAATTTAAATAAAAAATATAATTTCAACTTCCATAATTTAATATTCAAGAAATAACTAATAATAAAGCAACATCCCCAATTCGATTTGATAAAGCCGTTAATATTCCAGCATTATAAGATTTTACATTTTGAAAATAAATTACTAAACAATAAGAAACTAAACCTAATCCATCTCATCCTAATAAAATTCTAATTAAATTAGGTCTAATAATTAATAATATTATAGAACTAACAAATATTAAAATTAATATAATAAAACGATTAATATTATAATCATTTAATATATACTCTTTTCTATAAAAAATTACTAAAGAAGAAATTAATAAAACAAAAGACATAAAAATTAAACTTATTCAATCTAATAATAATGTTATAATTATATTTATTGAATTAAAAGAAACAACTTCTCATTCAATAAATATAATTAAATCATTTATAATAAAATAAATACCTATAAAAAACAAAAATATTCTAATTAAAAATAAATTAATAAATCTAATTACACAAATTGATAAATTTTTCATAATTTAAAAAGAACAATTCTTATCATTGATACCACAAATCAATATTTTATTTAAACTATTTAAATAAAGAAACAATATATATATTTCACTTTTCAAAATTAATAAATTTAAAGGAAATCAATGTAAAAATAAAATTAAATATTCACGAATAGAACCTCCCCCAAAAGAATAAATACTACTTGAAAACTTTCCATGTTGTCTATAGGAATATAAATATAAAGAATAAGCAGCTCTTAAAAAAGATAATAAAGATAAAAAAAAAATAGAAATTCAAGATCAATTAATAAGACTATTAATTAAATTAATTTCTCCTAATAAATTTAAACTAGGAGGAGCAGCTATATTACAAGATCTTAATAAAAATCACCATAATGTTATAGAAGGTATAAAATTTAATAAACCTTTATTAATTAATAAACTTCGTCTTCCTAATCGTTCATAAGAAATATTAGCTAAACAAAATAATCCTGAAGAACATAAACCATGACCAATTATTAAACCATAAGAACCACAAATTCCTGAATAACTCAATGTTATTAATCCAGACAATACAATTCCTATATGAGCTACAGATGAATAAGCAATTAATGATTTTAAATCAGTTTGATTTAAACAAATTAAACTTACTAAAACTCCCCCTACTAATCTAATTCTAATTCAAATAAAATTAAATTTTATTCCTCTTATTTGTAAACAAGAAAAAATTCGTAATAATCCATAACCTCCTAATTTTAATATAATTCCTGCTAAAATTATTGATCCAGAAATAGGAGCTTCTACATGAGCTTTAGGTAATCATAAATGAGTCAAAAATATAGGTATTTTTACTAAAAAAGCTATTATTAAAGAAAAATATAAAATTTCTGAATTAAAATTAAAATTTTTAATTAAATAAAAATTTATTGTCCCTATAATATTATATAAATAAAAAATTCCTATTAATATAGGTAAAGAAACCAATAAAGTATAAAATAATAAATAAATTCCAGCTTGTAAACGTTCAGGTTGATAACCTCACCCTAAAATTAAAAATAAAATAGGAATTAAACTTCTTTCAAAAAATAAATAAAATATAAATAATCTTATTGTACTAAAACTTATTACTAATAAAATTAATAATATAATAATATTTAATAAAAATAAATTTACATAATTATTATATTTTAAAATTGAATCTCTAGCTATTAATATCAAAGAAATAATTCATATACTTAATAAAATTAATCCATAAGAAATTAAATCACAACCAAATAAATATGAAATGGATATAAAATAATTTCTATAAATATTTATTAAAATAAAAATAAAACTTAATAAAAATAAATTATTTTGAACCATTCAATATGAATTTTTCATAAAACATAAAAAAAAAAAAAAATATATTCTAATAATAATTTTTAACATTGTAAAATACTAAAACTTTGAAAATAATCATTACCATATATTCGAATTATAGAAACTAAAATTGAAAGTCCCAAAGATCCTTCACAAACACTAAAAACCAAAAATATTATTCTAAAAAAAAATTCATAATTAATTAAATTTAAATAAATAAATATTATTAAAAATAATCTTAAAACAATATATTCTAATCTTAATAATATTGATAATAAATGTTTTCGATTTAATACAAAAATAAATACTCCTATAAAAAATAAAATTCTTGATAATATTCAATTTAAAAATATTGACATTAATTTTAATAGTTTAACAAAAACATTGGTCTTGTAAATCAAAATTAAGATAATATTCTTTTAAAATTTCAAGAAAAAAGAAATATCTTTATCATTAATCCCCAAAATTAATATTTTATTTAAACTACTTCTTGATATTTTTCAATGAATTTTATTTTCATTTATATTTATATTTAATTTTATTATAATATTTATAAAACATCCTTTAATAATAGGATTAATATTATTAATTCAAACTATATTTATTTGTTTAATAACAGGTTTAATCACTAAAACCTTTTGATTTTCATATATCTTATTTTTAGTATTTATTGGAGGAATACTAGTATTATTTATTTATATTATTTCATTAGCATCAAATGAAATATTTTCTTTTTCATTAAAATTAATAATTTACTCCTTATTAATATTTACAATAATAATATTAATTTTTTATATAATAAAAAAAAAATTTTTTTTTTATAAAAATTTAGAAATCTTATCTATTAATTATTTAAATTCCTACATTATAGAAAATTCTTTATCTATTAATAAATTATATAATTATCCAACTAATTTACTAACAATTTTATTAATAAATTATTTATTAATTACATTAATTGCTGTAGTAAAAATTACTAAATTATTTAAAGGTCCTTTACGACCTATATTTAACTAATGAATAAACCTTTACGAATTAAACATCCAATTTTACAAATTATTAATTCATCATTAATTGATTTACCAGCTCCAATTAATATTTCTTCATGATGAAATTTTGGATCTTTGTTATTTTTATGTCTTATAATTCAAATTATTACTGGTTTATTTCTAGCAATACATTATACCGCAGATATTAGATTAGCTTTTAATAGTGTAAATCATATTTGTCGAGATGTAAATTATGGCTGATTATTACGAACAATACATGCTAATGGTGCATCATTTTTTTTTATTTGTATTTATTTACATGTAGGACGTGGAATATACTATAGTTCTTATTTATTCACTTCAACTTGATTAATTGGAGTAATTATTTTATTTTTAGTTATAGGAACTGCATTTATAGGATATGTTTTACCATGAGGACAAATATCATTTTGAGGAGCAACAGTTATTACAAATTTATTATCTGCAATTCCTTATTTAGGAATTGAATTAGTTCAATGAGTATGGGGAGGATTTGCTGTAGATAATGCAACTTTAACACGATTTTTTACTTTTCATTTTATTCTTCCTTTTATTGTTCTTGCTTCTACATTAATTCATATTATATTTTTACATGAAACAGGATCTAATAATCCTATAGGTTTAAATTCAAATATTGACAAAATCCCTTTTCATCCATATTTTACATATAAAGATATTGTAGGATTTATTTTTTTAACTCTTATATTAATTTTATTAGTTTTAATTAATCCTTATTTATTAGGAGACCCTGATAATTTTATTCCATCTAATCCATTAATTACTCCCATTCATATTCAACCTGAATGATATTTTTTATTTGCCTATGCAATTTTACGATCAATTCCTAATAAATTAGGAGGAGTAATTGCACTAGTTATTTCAATTGCAATTTTAATAATTTTACCTTTTTATCATTTAAGAAAATTTCGAGGAATTCAATTTTATCCAATTAATCAAATTTTATTTTGAATAATAACTATTACAGTAATTTTATTAACATGAATTGGAGCACGTCCTGTTGAAAATCCTTACGTATTAACTGGACAAATATTAACCGTAATTTATTTTTCTTATTTTTTATTTAATCCATTAATTATTAAATGATGAGATAATTTATTAAATTAATAAATTAGTTAATGAGCTTGAATAAGCATATGTTTTGAAAACATAATATAGAAATTATATTTTCTATTAACTTTACTAAATTTAATTAATTAAATTAAAAAAATTTTAAACCCAATAAAAAATAATAAAAAATTTAAAGAAAAAGGCAAAAAACTTTTTCAAGCCAAATATATTAATTTATCATACCGAAAACGTGGTAAAGTTCCACGAACTCAAATAAATAAAAATGAAATAAAAGTTAATTTTAAAAAAAAAAGAAAAGAAAATAAATTTCCTCCTAAAAATATTAAACAAAATAATATTCTTATAAATAAAATACTAGCATATTCAGCTAAAAAAATTAATGCAAAACCTCCTCTTCTATATTCAACATTAAATCCTGAAACTAACTCAGATTCTCCTTCAGCAAAATCAAAAGGAGTTCGATTTGTTTCAGCTAAACTAATTCTAAATCAAACTAAAAATATAGGAAATAAAATAAATAAAAATCAAATAAATAATTGATATTTATAAAATATTAATATATTAAAACTACCAATTAAAAAAATAAAACTTAATAAAATTAAAGCTATACTAACTTCATAAGAAATAGTTTGAGCAACAGCACGTAATCCTCCTAATAAAGCATAATTAGAATTAGAAGATCAACCAGCAATTATAACAGTATATACTCCTAATCTAGTACAACATATAAAAAATAAAATTCCTAAATTAAAAGAAAATAATTTTATAAATATAGGTATACATAACCAAACTAATAAAGATAAAAATAATGAAAAAATAGGTGAAAAATAATAAGAAATATAATTAGATAATAAAGGATAAGTTTGTTCCCTAGTAAATAATTTAATTGCATCACAAAAAGGTTGAGGAATTCCTATAATTCCCACTTTATTAGGACCTTTACGAATTTGAATATAACCTAAAATTTTACGTTCAAATAAAGTTAAAAAAGCAACACTAATTAATACAAAAATAATTAATAGTATACTACTAATAATAAATAATAAATTTTCTAATAAATACAAGTACTATTTGTAATAAAAAAAAAATTACATAAATAAAATCTAAATTTATTGCACTAATCTGCCAAAATAGTTATATTAATTATATTCAAGAAAATAATAATAATAATTTATTTTATATTAGGTCCTTTCGTACTGAAATATAATTATTTTTTAAAGATAGAAACCAACCTGGCTTACACCGGTTTGAACTCAGATCATGTAAGAATTAAAAAGTCGAACAGACTTAAATTTTAAGCTTCTACTCCTAAAATTATATCTTAATCCAACATCGAGGTCGCAATATTTTTTATTGATAAGAACTCTTCAAAAAAATTACGCTGTTATCCCTAAAGTAACTTAAATTTTTAATCGTTAATAACGGATCAATTATTCATAAATAAATGTTATAAATAAATAAAAGTTTATTAAATTTTAATATCACCCCAATAAAATAACACAATTTATTATTAATAAAAATTTCTAAAAATTAATAATAAATAAGATATAAAGATTTATAGGGTCTTCTCGTCTTTTAAATAAATTTTAGCTTTTTAACTAAAAAATAAAATTTTATTAAAAATTAATATGAAACAGTTAATATTTCATGCAACCATTCATTCCAGCCTTCAATTAAAAGACTAATGATTATGCTACCTTTGCACAGTTAGAATACTGCGGCCTTTTAATATTTTATTCAATGGGCAGGTTAGACTTTAAAAATAAATCAAAAAGACATGTTTTTGTTAAACAGGTGAATATATAATTTGCCTAATTCTTTATAAAAACTTTTCAATTTTATATATTTTTAAAATTATAATATACTAATTTTATCATTATAATTTTATTTAAATAATTAAAATAAATATTTTAATAAAAATTTAAAATTTTAATAAATAATTTAAATTATAAAATAAATTATAACATTTTTATTAATAATAACTATTTCTAAATTTATATATTTAATATTTATTCAATAATTTTTAAAATTTTATTTTATAGCTTATCCCATAAAATATTAAAATTAAATATTTATTTAATTAAAAAATTTAACTAAATAATATAAAATTTTTAAATTAAATTTATTTCTTAAAAAACTAGATACCTTTAAAAACGAATAACATTTCATTTCTAATATATTATTAAAAATAATTTTATTACAATAACTTTTATAATATATTAACTCTTTTAAAATCGAGAAAATTATATAAATAATTTTTAATTAATAAACCCTGATACACAAGGTACAATAAATTAAATTTTCTTTTAAAATAAAAATTTTTCAATTATTTAAATTTTCTTTAACAATACTATTACACTATAATTAAAATTATTTTTTCTATATAAAATACTAAAACATAAAATTTTATAATTATTTTTAATAAAATTATATTAATAAACAAAAATATTAATAAATAAATATTAATCAATTTATATTGATTTGCACAAAAATTTTTTCAATGTAAATGAAATACTTTACTATATAAGTTTTAAATTGAATTCTAGATACACTTTCCAGTACATCTACTATGTTACGACTTATCTTACCTTATTAATAAGAGTGACGGGCGATATGTACATATTTTAGAGCTAAAATCAAATTATTATTCTTTATAATTTTACTATCAAATCCACCTTCAATAAATATTTCAAATTTATATTCATTTAAATAAATTTATTGTAACTCATTTATACTTAAATATAAGCTACACCTTGATTTGATATATTTTTTTATATAAAATTACGAAAATTATTATTCTTATAAAATATTCTAATAACAACGGTATATAAACTGATAACAAAATTAAGTAAGGTCCATCGTGGATTATCGATTATTAAACAAGTTCCTCTGAATAGACTAAAATACCGCCAAATTTTTTAAGTTTCAAGAACATAACTACTACTACTTTAATTTTATATTATTTAAATTTTTAATAATAGGGTATCTAATCCTAGTTTTTTATAAAAATTTTTAAGCTTTAATATATATATATATATATATATATATATATAAATAAAATTTATAAATTTAAAATTTCACCTAATAAATTTATTTTTAAATATTTAAAAATTAATTTAACTTAAATTAAATAAAAATTACTTGCATTTATTAGTATAACCGCGACTGCTGGCACAAATTTAGTCAATACTTTTTAATATTACTATTTCTAAATTTCTTTAATTAATAATATTAATTATTGCGAATTTAAATAATTTATTTACTATTTAAATAAATAACTATATACACAAAAATTTACATATAAAATAAATTAATAATAATTTAATAAGCTAAAATAAAACTTTATAAAATATATAAAATATAAATAAATAAATAAAATAAAAATAAATTAATTAATTAATAATCTAAAAAAGTAAATAAAATTCATTCTAAAATTAAAAAAAAAATTTCAATTAATTTTCATTCAAAAAAAAAAAATTTTTATGCAACTCACAAACAACTTTCTTCATAAATAATTTTTAAGTCCTGTAAAATTAGTCGATAAAAAAATAATTAATTAAACAAATTTTCACGTTTACAAAAATTAAAAAAATAAATAATTTTCTTAATATTTAATAATTAAAATATAAATTAAATAAAATATTTAAATATAAAATACTTTATGTAACACTCAATTAAAATTCATTCTAAAATTTAAAAAAAAAAAATTTCAATTAATTTTCATTCAAAAAAAAAATTTCAAATTTAAAAATTCAAAAATTAATAATAATTATAAAATTAATATAAATTTTAAAAATAATTAAATTTAGTAATTTCCCAATAAAATTTAATTTTTTTTATATATATATATATATATATTTAAAAATAAAATAATAAAATAATATTTACAAATTTAAAATAAAATAAATATAACCCCCTTAAAATTATATTTAATATTATAATATTTAATATTATAATAAATTAAATTTATTATAAACATATTTTATTATTAATATAAATTATAAATTTTTTTAAAAAAAAAAATTTCAAATAATTAAAATAAAATAAAATATTTTTATATATATATTAAATAATAATTTCCCCTTAAAATTATAAATTAATATATATATAAAAATAAACATAAATTTTTAATTATTAATTAATTTTTTTTTTTATTTAATATTTATATAAATTTATATTTATAAAATTAATTAATTAAATAAATAAAATTTAAATAAATAAAATTAGTATATAAATTCAAACATATATCAAAAAAATCACTTATTATCCATAGATTCAGGAGTTTTTTTTTTTTTTTTTTTTTTTTTTCTAATTAATATAAATTAATAAAATTTATAAATTTATTAATATTTAAGTATATTAATATAAATTTATAATATAAATTATTTATATATTATTATTCATATCTATATTATGTCATAATTTAATATGTATATAAATTATGTATATTTATATATAAATAATATATATATATATATATACAAAATTTAATTATTTAAATTAATTATTTTAAAATATATTATAAATATAATTTTAATATAATTAGTAATAAATAAAATTGTATATAAAAATAAATATGTAAATATATAACAAATTATTTTATTATAAAAAATTAAAAAATTTTCATAAATATTTAAAATTAATAATACTTTTTAAAATTATTAAATAATAAAAAATATTTAATTTAAAATAATAATATTTAACCAAATTTTAAGTATAAATAATAAAAAAAAAAAAAAAAAAAAACCTTTTTTTTCTGTATTTATATA